AAGAGGGCCTTAACTAGTTAAAGATGAGAAATCAACGACCGGATACGAATAGTTGGCTACAATTTCTGTTTCAATTTGTAGCAGTGACGGGGGCAGTGACTTTGATTCGTTTCACATCCGCCTGGGCCAGTATACGACTTTGGAGTTTCTTCAGAAAACCACCTTCTGCCCCGATAGTGGGTATTCCAGTCCGTTGGAAAGGCCGTCGAAAAAAGAGACTCCATCGGAAGAGGCTTCTACTTCATTGACAGGGGGATCCCAAGGAACCACTGGAACTCCTCGACTCGCAGATACCGAAATTCAAGTACTAGACTGGGAATTAAAAAAAGCTCTCATTCGTGAGAGTAGTGCAAGAAGCGCAAGCATCGAGAGGGAATTCGATAAAATGAGGGGCTGGGGGTTACCCAAGAAGAAATAGAGAATGATCCGATCTATCCCCAGTTAGATGAGGAGCATGATATCCGGACCCCCTGTTTACCGATATAGATGAGCTCCTAAAAGAAATGCCTACCCTGGAAGAAACCATTCCAGAGATCAAAAAACAAAAGATATAGGAACAAGCAGCGCGGAAACATAGGCGTCTTCCGCGACGACAGCTACGTGCTAGTTCCGCCCGCAATAACAATCCTTGGAATATTCATCCCAATCCAAGGAATCTTGATCTCATTAGAAATCAATATCCCGATTCTTCTGATTCTTCCGATTCTGACAGTTTGAGGATTTCCTCAGGAGAATCAAATTCGAGCGCCCAATTTATTGGGCTAAGGCCACTCTTGAAAGGGGAATCGGTCCAATTTATCTGGCACTTAATTATCTACTTATAATAGAGAATAGATATACTTATCATAACATAAGATATCTTTCTAACAGGTAAAAATTTGAACTCGAGGTATTCCTTCTATGACAACTTTCAACTTACCCTCTCTTTTTGTGCCTTTAGTGGGCCTAGTAGTTCCGGCAATTGCAATGGCTTCTTTATCTATTCATCTTCAAAAGAACAAGATTCTCTAGATCCGATGCGATGGAAGCAAATCCCGTCGATTTCTTTCAAGATCCGCACTTGATCATAATATCGATTTGTGGAATATGGTACAAGATTAGGGCTTCCTCCAAACACATACATAAGAGCTCTTCTCTTTCTTATGTGTGTGGAACCGTGATCTGTGGATAAAGGCATTCATTTCCTTTTTAGTTTCAAATCGATCCGCAGATGTCTGAAACCAAAACCCAAGGTCTCACTATGTATGTATATATATAATATACACACATAGTGAGATCCGATGAAGCAGATGCTTTTTTTAGATCTTATCTAATCAATTGGATGAATGACTCCTAAAGGTTCACATAATAATCGTGCTAGTTGATGAGAGTTCCTTTGGGACTATAAAAAGGAAAGTAAAAATTCATTTTGGTTATTCTCTCAATTCCAATAAAAAGAAACTAGATCTAGTATGAACTGGCGATCAGAACGTATATGGATAAAACTTATAGCGGGGTCTCGAAAAACAAGTAATTTCTGCTGGGCCTGTATCCTTCTTTTAGGGTCATTAGGATTCTTATTGGTTGGAACTTCCAGTTATCTTGGTCGGAATCTGATATCCTTATTTCCATCTCAGCAAATCTTTTTTTTTCCACAAGGGCTCGTGATGTCTTTCTATGGGATCGCGGGTCTTTTCATTAGCACCTATTTGTCGTGCACAATTTCGTGGAATGTAGGTAGTGGTTATGATCGATTCGATAGAAAAGAAGGAATAGTGTCTATTTTTCGTTGGGGATTTCCTGGAAAAAATCGTCGTATCCTCCTTCGCTTCCTTATGAGAGATGTTCAGTCGATTAGAATCGAGGTTAAAGAAGGTCTTTTTCCTCGTCGTGTCCTTTATATGGAAATTAGAGGACAAGGCTCCGTTCCTTTGACTCAGAGTGAGGATAATTTGACTCCAAGAGAAATGGAACAAAAAGCTGCAGAATTGGCCTATTTCTTGCATGTACCGATTGAAGTATTTTGAAATGAACTGAACCCCGCTTTGGAAAAGGTACTCATAAATCCTCTTTTTTTTTTTTATTTATTGTCACTGAAGCTTGTTCAGAACGTTCATTCGAGCAAAGGGAAATGTATATTCTAGGGAACAACCAGAAAATAAAGTGGTTTTAGTTCACCAAAACAAAACGAATTTTTTATCTATATGGAAATAAACGCAATTGTTTCGTACTAATTAGTAATAAACAAACAACAAATCCAATCTACTACTAATAAGTCTAGATTCATCAAATGTATCAGAACATTTTAGAATACCTAATTCATCTTTTTGGTTCCGATATTTTGGATTGATAGATTCCATACTGAACTGATGGATCATATTCAATGACCTGTCTTTTCTTTTGTTTTGCTCCTGTATTCTCAAATGATTGGATTGTTTATAACTAGCATTTTTCTCGGGTTTTGCTATTCGTTTTTAATTTCATTATCACATCTATATTTTTTAAAAATTTCCCTTAACTATTCCAGACTAAGCATAGCTGGCGAAACTTTTTGAAATAATAGATCCAATCCAAGCTAAGTCCAAGCTACGGTTTTTTTTTGTCTCGAAGTCCTAATAGTATTCATGACTTGAGGTGGTTCTTTCGGACATTCATCGAAAGTATGCAATTGCTTCGAATTTGACCAATTGAGATATCTGGAAACACTCTTTTTTTATTTCTTCATTCCACTTCGACGTGGAACCTTATCCTATTTCTATATTCAAGGACAAAAAAAAAAGAAATTCATAAGTTAGGTATAGGTTCGATACCTTGTTATAGAACTGCTATTTCATAGAAAGAGCAGATTGGATAGATTCGACGAATGGGGTGGTTTCATTCGCAATTCACAGATTAAAAATGCCAAAAAAAAAAGCATTCACTAACCTCCTATATCTTGCATCTATAGTCTTTTTGCCATGGTGGATCGATCTCTTAGTTCAAAAAAGTCTGGAATCTTGGGTTACAAATTGGTGGAATACGAAACAATCCAAAACTTTCTTGAATAATATTCAAGAAAAGAATGTTCTCGAAAAATTCATAGAATTAGAGGAACTATTCCTTTTGGACGAAATGATAAAAGAGTACCCGGAGACACATATACAAAAGCTTCGTATAGGTATAGGAATCCACAAAGATATGATACAATTGGTCAAAATGTATAATGAGAATCATATCCATAGCATATTACACTTCACAACAAATATAATATGTTTCGCTATTCTAAGCGGCTATTCGATTCTGGGTAATGAAGAACTTGTCATTCTCAATTTTTGGGTTCAGGAATTCCTCTATAACTTAAGCGACACAATCAAAGCCTTTTCTATTATTTTAGTAACCGATTTATGTATCGGATTCCACTCGCCCCATGGATGGGAACTCATGATTGGCTCTGTCTACAAAGATTTTGGATTTGATCATAACGATCAAATTCTAGCGGTTCTTGTTTCTACTTTTCCAGTCATTCTAGATACAATTTTGAAATATTGGATCTTCCATTATTTAAATAGCGTATCTCCGTCACTTGTAGTGATTTATCATTCAATGAATGACTAAAAAACAATACACGGATATTAACCCAATTAGATTAGAATGTTTATTACTTCCTACAGAAACAAACCATTCAAAATCTTACTAACTTTTTTCTATTTCTACCCATCTAGGGAAATCCTCCTGTATTCTAATTATAGTAAAATGATTCCAGTACAATAACAGAATCAGAGATAGGGAACTTTACTAGCAACCTACCCAATCTATTGTAGAAATTTTCGTGCCCAATGATTGGACCATGCAAAATAGAAATACCGTTTCTTGGATAAAGGAACAGATGACTCGATCCATTTCTCTATCTATCATGATATATGTAATAACTCAGACATCCACTTCATATGCATATCCCATTTTTGCGCAGCAGGGCTATGAAAATCCACGAGAAGCGACTGGGCGTATTGTATGTGCCAATTGCCATTTAGCTAATAAGCCCGTGGATATTGAGGTTCCACAAGCGGTACTTCCCGATACTGTATTTGAGGCAGTTGTTAGAATCCCTTATGATATGCAACTGAAACAAGTACTTGCTAATGGGAAAAAGGGGTCTTTGAATGTGGGGGCTGTTCTTATTCTACCTGAGGGATTCGAATTAGCTCCCCTCGATCGTATTTCTCCCGAGATGAAAGAAAAGATGGGCAATCTGTCTTTCCAGAGTTATCGCCCCACTCAAAAAAATATTCTTGTGATAGGGCCTGTTCCTGGTCAAAAATATAGTGAAATCACCTTTCCTATCCTTTCCCCCGACCCCACGACTAAAAAAGACGTTCACTTCTTAAAATATCCTATATATGTAGGCGGGAACAGAGGAAGAGGTCAGATTTATCCCGATGGGAGCAAGAGTAACAATACAGTCTATAATGCTACAGCTGGAGGTACAATAAGCAAAATCATACGTAAAGAAAAGGGGGGATATGAAATAACCATAGTGAATGCATCGGATGGACACCAAGAGGTCGATATTATACCTCCAGGACTAGAACTTCTTGTTTCAGAAGCTGAATCTGTCAAGCTTGAGCAACCATTAACAAGTAATCCGAATGTAGGTGGATTTGGTCAGGGAGACACAGAAATAGTACTTCAAGACCCATCCCGTGTCCAAGGACTTTTGGTCTTCTTGGCATCCGTTATTCTGGCACAAATCTTTTTAGTTCTTAAAAAGAAACAGTTTGAGAAGGTTCAATTGTCGCAAATGAATTTTTAGAAGCACAACAGAAAGTTCGTAAACAGAGCCAAATTCTTGTTGATCGAGGCAATTCTTGTATGGTAAAAAAGAAAAAAGAGAAACCTTTTTCTTTTTTTATACTATTTTTCTTAGAGATGCCGGGAAGTGCTTTTTTTTTCCCTGCTAGACATAAATAAGAAACGAGTAGGTATATTGTGAATAAGACTATTTGCCTTGAACCTGACTCCCCCTTTTCAATCCAAATGGGGGT